TTTATTATAAAAGTTCCTAGGGAATTCATTAAAGGAATGTTTCCAATAAAAATTTTTTGTTCTTGTATATCCTTACTGTTTTTCCAAATTAATCCCGCGGATACATATAATTCAGAAGAATATGTAAGTGATTCATATACAGCATCTCCTTCTTTTATCAATGGTTCGACTAATTGATATGTTTCCACAAATAATTGAAATTCAATTTCTTGATCTGTATCTTTAATTTTTGGAAACTTAGAAAACTCTTCTGTTAAGCCCTGATCAATGAACCTACAAAATCCTTCAAATTGGATTTGATTAAATCCAGGTATTGTAGACATTCCCTCGTTTACATCCTCGAGCATTTTAAATTTCCCGTTTATTAACTATTTTTAAAATCTCATTATTGGATCGTGCCTCATTCAATTCAATTATATAGATCGATCTAGCAATGATAGAATTTTTATTCTGTTTACAGAATCGCATAAAATTTTATCTAACTCCATAGATGGATATGGAATGTATGAAATACATATGAACGGTGGAATAAAGATAATTTTATACTCAAATTCGAATTTGCAAGAAATACAACTGGAAAGGGGTTGAGAAATTACACTTAACTTCGACTTAGGAAATTTTGTATAGAATAGCAAAACAAAACGTGATTTAATTTCTACCATTATTATGATATTACATATTCCAATATGATTGGAATATCCCTAAAATAAATGGATATGGATTCAGGATTTCATCTTTCGATGGGATAAAGAACCAATAATCAGAAACACTAGAAAGTTTCTTTTTTTTAAGACTTAGTTAGCTTTTTCGTGGATTTCTTTGTTTAATTCAAAAAAAAAATTGCATATACATAGAAAAGATGTATTTTTATTTATTTGTATATATTTTCGATTTATATATTATATATATATATATATATTTTTTTTTTATATATTTTCGATTTATATATTATATATATATATATATATTTTTTTTTATATATAATTATATTTTATATATAATTATATATAAATATATAATTATATATAATTATTTTATATATATTCGATTCTAATTATTTCTAATTATATAGAATATTCTAATTATAGAGAATATATAAAAGAATATATAAACAAAACTGTTGAAGTGCATAAGAAGGCTTATTAAGCATATCCAGATAGAACTAGATAGAGCTATGTATATATTCCTGTCTCCCCCTTTACTGCAGTTCCATTTTTGACAGCACATTTTGATAGAGGAATTATAGACAGATAAGATATCAGATTAGCTATCTGTGTAAAATTTTATGTTCTAGGGTTTACATATACCCATAATTGGTGTTATAATTCAAATTGAGAATAATTTTGTATTGAAAAGAATCAATACTGATTGGTTAGGTATCCATTTTTTTTTTTTCTGATATCATTACGATATCATTAAGATTAGGGAAATACAATTTTCGATTCAAATCCACGAATCGTTCGTAAATTCACAGTCAATAGTTAATGGTTCAAATTTGTCCTTAATTTTGTCTTTTGTGAAAGAAAAGTCACTTTTTTATTTCATATAGAAAGCAGAAAGAATTTTAATAGTGTATGTTTTGAAATACTATACAAAATTAATTGAAAAAATAAATCCAATCAAAAAATAAAAAAAAAAAGAAGGATTTATTTTTCGGAATTTTGGAAAGGGATTAAAAAAAATGGGATTCACGGTGCAAGTACAAAAAAAAAGAGTCCCCCTTTCCAAAATAAAGGAGGACGATATTTTTGTCTATTTTGTGTCGTCTTGGCGGCATGGCCGAGTGGTAAGGCGGGGGACTGCAAATCCTTTTTCCCCAGTTCAAATCCGGGTGTCGCCTCATCAACAAAAGACGCAAAGTACCTTATTCCCTTTTGCTGATATAATTTGTTGAATTTTCCCCCAACAGAAGCACGCGGAGGAAAAGTCACCTTGATACTTCCAAGGGTCTTACTGTTTATTTTGTTTGTACTAAAAGTTTTTCAGTCATCATATAAAAACTTCTTAAAATTAATTGGCTTTTTTGGAGTGTTTCATCAATATATTGAAGATATTTTTTTTGACTCTGCGCCAGCGATTCTACTATTATTAGTATTAGTGAACAATAATAGAAAACTTCCTTAAATAGAAAAATTCATTAATAAAAAATTCCTTCATATTCATAAAGATAGAGGACATAATTCACATGGATATAGTAAGTCTCGCTTGGGCTGCTTTAATGGTAGTCTTTACATTTTCCCTTTCACTCGTAGTATGGGGAAGAAGTGGACTCTAGGGGTACTACTAATTGAGTTGAGAAATCAAACTGTATCAATTGTTTTATACATTATTCTGCAAAGATTTTAAACTTTAACTCTTGTTTAAATTCAATTTAATTGAATTTAAAATATCTTCATTTCAAAATTCTATATCTATATTGGATTTGAGTGAAGTAATCTATTCTATGAATAATACCCTTTTCTTTTAATTTAATCAAACAAATATTTCAATGATTGTGGTGTTCATATTTCCAAAGTAAAACGAATACAAATGATAGGAAATTGATTCCAACCAAATTTTTCCTAAATTATCTATTTCGATAAAGTGGTTCTTACCAGAGTTATATATCAACAATGAGGTGAGGGGGAAGGGATCGCCCTCCCTTTTTTTGTTTGTCTCTTTCCTGTTCAAAGAGAAAAAAAGTACTTCTTTTATTAACTATTAAATAGTTATTGGTTCTTAAATATTCAAAGTGATTAAAATTAAGTGACTTTTCCATGGGAAATAAGATATTTTCTTGCTTAGTTTATTATTTGTTTTATTCTTTTATAAAATTGATTTATGCTATACCTTATTTTATTAACTTGACTTATTTCATATCATGATTCAAGGATTAAAAACGGGCAGGGTTTACTAATCCTTTGTTTTGTTGAAACCTTAAAAGTTTTTATAGAACTCCTTTCCTTGGATGATCTGTCAACTGCTCGATCAATTCTTTCTTCGAAATTAAAAAAAAAGATTTCTTGATTTTCTTTTATTAAAATTAATAATTAATATTACTATATGTTCAGATTTTTTACTTTTTTTTTTATTGATTTTATTCTTTCAGTGGATGTTGGGATTCATATTGAAAATAATCAGAACTATAGGAATTAGAATAATAAAAGTAAGAACTGCCTTTCGATTTCGACTATTTCAGATTAATTAGAATCAACACAAATAGATGAAGAAATAGAATTGGGACATTATGTACATTCCATATCGAGAATTGATATCTAGATATATCAATATGAGATTCTAGATTAATCTATATCTATACTAAACCTATATCTTCATACAGTATAACTTTATACATTTTCATACAGTATAACTTTATACATTAGAATACCAAAAATGGGTAGTATGATAGAAAAAAAAAAAGATTTCTTTCTATCATACTATGGGATCTCATAGAATACTGCTAATTCTAGTCTATTTATTTCATCTAAAACGAAAACTAGTAATCCTTTTCATTTTATTCCGTCAATCATTGATAAGAACTAAGAAGTCAAGTTTCATTCAAATTAATCACCTTGACTAAGACTAACTGTTTTTACGTATATTATAAGTAAAAAAGCAGTAGGAACTAGAATAAACAATGCAGTAGCAATAAATGCAAGAATATTTACTTCCATAATCTCATCGTTTCTTTCATTTTTCTTTACTTCGCAAAAACTCGGGATTAAATCCCATAGAGATACTAAATCTTTCGCCTCTACTCTAAATTCAATGGGATGAATTCCATCTCGATGATATTGAATTGGATCAATATCATGAATAACAATATCTGAGCTATCAAATCGCTTCATTGTCGAGAATTCAATAGTATAACATAGAAAGATTGTTTATCCATACCGAATTTAAAAACAGATTCTTGATTCAATTGCAAATTTATTTACTTTACTTTTTTTAATTTTTCATATTCTTTTCTCGAAAAAATAAAAAATTCTTGACTTCTTTGTACAATCATGGGAGACGTATCATGTAACCACCTTTCCTTTCCACTTAGATTGGTTACAACCAAACCCAAACAAAAGTGCGCAATTTGAAATTTGAATGAGATTAGACAAAATCGGAGCCAAGAAAAAAGATACTTAAAAAAAAAAGGATTCTATCAAAGAAATTAAATTCATTTTGTATCGTACAAATCCGATTTTTTTGTGTGATTTATTTGTGTTGTGTATGGGGCTACCGGAAAAGATATGGTACTCGATTCGATTTCATTATACAGGTCAGGAGTAATCGAAAAATCCAAACTAAGTAGAGTATCTTTTTAAATCTTGAATATGACGCTACCAATAATTGTACTAATTCACATATGTTTCGATTAATCAGTACTAGTTGAAAAAAGAAAAAAAAAATGAAATAGTTAAATCTTAATTATGTATAGTTAAATCTTAATTATGTAACTATTAAGTAACTATTAATTATGTTTATGTAACTATTTAATATGTAAATATTAAAATATTAATTATTTAATAATAATTTAAAATAATTAATTTAATAATTTTATTTAATAATATAAATTCCATAATATTAATAAATTAAATATTCAAAATATTCAAATTAAATTGAATAGTAAATAAAATTTCAAATTAACTAGAATTTGTATAAAAAATATTTAAATAGAATTAAATAAGAATTAAATATAGAAATATTAAATAAATAAGTCATAAGAATTAAGTAATAAGAATAAATAAATAAAAAAAAAAAAAAGAAGTATCCCCTTGGGAATGAAAATGAAATTGTGCTATTTGCTCCCCTTTCGCAGAAGGGGGAGATATGAGTTGATGTATTTGTTTTATTCCATTTTTTTTTTTAATATTATTAGATCCGTCGGGACTGACGGGGCTCGAACCCGCAGCTTCCGCCTTGACAGGGCGGTGCTCTGACCAATTGAACTACAATCCCCGGGAAATGCAATAAAATGTACAGCATACATATTATTATGATTTCATTCAAACCCTTTTTTATATTTATATTTCGATTTTCGATTGAAATCAACGCCTTGGAACAGAAAGGGGAGTGTGATATTCACATGGATATACACTTTAATGATACAAAAGGACAGGGATTGCTAGTAATCTTTTCATTATTTCAAATCAAAATCGAATAAAAAAAAATCTTTCAATGTAAAAAAAAAAAAAAAGACTCTTTTTTCTTTACATTACTCTTTATTCTTAGACTTTATACTTACAAATCCGGATCTGAGTCTAGATGATTAGCAAGATCAGAATTTTGAGAAAAAAAAGAAATAAAACAAATAAAATAAAGAACAAGTAGAGATATATCCGAACTTTTTCCTTTTTTTCGTATCAGGCATTTCGCGAGAACAAGGGGCTTATTTCATGGCAGATCAGTGAATTATTGGGCCGAGCTGGATTTGAACCAGCGTAGACATATTGCCAACGAATTTACAGTCCGTCCCCATTAACCGCTCGGGCATCGACCCAGGAAGAATCAATTCCAGATTTTTTTATTAAAAAAAAAAAAAGAATCCACGATCCCCTTCCGTTCGTAATACCCTACCCCCAGGGGAAGTCGAATCCCCGTTGCCTCCTTGAAAGAGAGATGTCCTGAACCACTAGACGATGGGGGCACATTTGCCCGACCGCCAGCATACTATGTTCATAGTATGAACAGTTTTTTGAAATTGTCAATATAAGAAAATGGTATGACTCGATTTGAAGAATCTTTGCCCCTTTCAGATTACATAGAATTTTTTTATTCTTATATTAAGATTCATTCTAATCGCCATTATCCATTATAGGCCATTATCGATTAGAATAATTTCATTTTAATTTAATAATTAGAATATAATAATTCTAATCGATAATACTAATTTCAAATTCTAATTAAATAATTTATTTAATAAAAATTTAATTAATATTCTATTAGAATATAATTTCTAATATAGTTACTTACTTTTTCTAGATTTAGAGATTGAATTTCTAATCTAGTTTCATAGATCTATCTTATCCACATAGTAGATCATTCAAGAATTCAATCAAATGAGCCCCTTTAACTCAGTGGTAGAGTAACGCCATGGTAAGGCGTAAGTCATCGGTTCAAATCCGATAAGGGGCTTTGGCGTTTTTTCATAAAACCAGCGGTAGTATTCCTATTTGAAGAGGGAATAGAAGTTGCTATTTATAATAACAAAAGTAAGAAACTCTAGAATTCTAATTAATTCTAAAATTTTCAAAAATTAATATAATTAATATTATAATGCTTTATTTTAGCTTCTTTTCGACTTTCGTTTAGAATCTATCTTTAGAAATTTTTTTTTGAGAAAAAAAATAGAATATTCTATAGAATATTTGAATATATTATTAGTAATCTATTAGTAGTATTAGAATATTGTAATATCCAATATTAATATCTAATAATAATAAATTATTTTATTCTAATCTAATATATTTCTATTTTTTTAGAATATTTTTTATTTTCGAATATATTTCTATTTTCTATAATTTTTCGATTTATATAATTTTATTAATTTTATATAATATCTTTCTTCTATATTCTAGTTTAGTTATAGAATATATTTCTAGCTATTTCGAGTATATTTTCTTCTATTTTTTATACTATTTTTTAGAATATATTCGAAATAGAATATATACTATTCTAGTTATAGTATAGTATTTCGAATATATATTATTAGAATTCTAGAGTATTCTTTAGAATATATAATATTAGTCTATTTTTTTTTATCTAGTTATTTATAGAGTTAGAAAGTTTAGTTAGAAGGTTGAACATTTGTTTATTATATTAGAATAGAAATAGAATATAGAAATATAATGAATAATTCAATAAATGAGAAATTATCTCTTAAATCGCCAAATTTCCTTCTTTTCCATAAATCAATCGTCAAAATTGGATTCGAAATCAATAAAAGTAAGTGGACCTAACCTATTGCATCATGACTATATCTACTATTCTGATATTCAAATTCGATATAGATGAAATTGAAAGAGTAGCTACGCTTTTTCTTTCATTTTGATATTTCTTTTTGAACTCCGAAAAAAAAAAAAAATCTGTCGATATTTCTGATTTAATCTTCTTGCTCCTAATTATTCTATCTAATTATTTTATTTCTATAAGGAATAAATCACTATTCCCTTTCTCCATAGAAAAGTTTATTCGAAGTCATCAGATAAGACATAGAAAAGACTTTTTTAATATCTTTTTTTGATTCCAGAACATAAGATCAATATCAATTTCTATTGATATTGAATTTCTACCTAATAGAAGATTTATATATAATAAGCCTAATAGAAATATAATAAGCCTAATAGAAAATTTATATATAATAACATTGATATATCTATCAGATCATGACTTCATGTACCGCATATTTTCATATCAATACATACAATATCTTTTCCGACAATCTAATCTATTCTAGATTAGAGAAAAATACTTTCATTTCAAAATACTTTCATTAAAACATTAAAAGTTTTCTATTTTAATATTGTTATT